TTAACTAAAAATCTTATATCTGCCCTTCCCGAGAAAGATAAAAATTTTTCATTCATTATTGTAAAGGTCGATGGGGAAAATAAGACTCCCCACCACCAAAATATGATTGAAAATATACTAAAAAAAAATACAATATTTTTTATTTCTTTAGATTTCAGAAAATAGAAGAATTTTTCTTTTAGACATCTTATAAGAATAAGATTAAGAGTCTAGGACTGCCAATTTTTTTATATTAATAATTACTGATCCAATTTTTTGAGTCAAATCCAGTCTGATTATTCCAATCTTTTAGGACTTAGTTGTTTGTCGTACAAAAAAACTTTTTGAATTCCCGGTAGAAAGAGATTTCCCTAATGACAAAGCTTTTAACGCTGCCCAATATCCTTTCCTTTTCCAAATATTTTTACGAATACGCTTTTTTGATATCGAAGTACGTTTTTTTGGAACTGCCATTTAAAAATGAAGAAGTTACTCATTGTTATAGTTGGATGTGAAAGACATCTATTGTTCAAAACCAATTATTTTTTCTTATTCATTATCTATTTTTATCTAAAAAAGATTCTCTTCATAAAAAAGAAATATAGATATATATGTGAAAATTTAATAAAAAATGACTCGAAATAACATAAAAATTTTTTGATTCCATACACTATTCGTAAAACCAAAAATTTTTGGTTTGGAACTCTTAATTCTCGTTGTTTATACCTCAAAGTAATATCTTTAGAATTTCTATGTGATAGAAATCAAACTTAAAAAAGAACCTAAAAGACCTTTATTTTCGTCATTCTATTCTATACTTTATTTACATGTAATAAAATACCTCAAAGGATTGTAAACTTTTGCCTAAAAAAGTGAGTCTTTTTTTAGTAAAACTTGAGAAAAATACACCTAAATTAAATTTTCAAATTCGAATGAGACTAGTAAGAAATCTGTTAAAGGATCCATTTTTTTATAAAAAAAGTTCATTTTAGATCTATAATCTTCTAAACTTTAATAATAAATTGTTTTGATTGAAATGGAAAACAATCAATCCCATAATGAATTAGTTAATGAGTTGAAATAAAGTAACTAAAATAAAGAGTTTTTATTTCATTAGACCGATGACCTTAGTTAATCATATAATTCATATGAACATCAAGTACTCTTTTTAGCTTAAATTTTTAAGCTTGTTTTATTATTTTTATTAATTATAAATTATTATGACGATAAATTATCGTAATAATATAAATTTTCCTATTTATTTAGATTCTTTTTATTTTATATGGCACTTGGTCATGGTCATATCATTTGACCAATTGTAACTTCTTGTTTTGAATATTTCAACGATTTTGAAAAGACTCAGAATAAATACTAATATAAAATTATTAAATTAAATAAGTTAGTGCATATCTTGATTTTTTAGTGACTTTTTCGAAAGAGGTAAGATCCGGTCAATCGGAAACAATTAATTAAAAATAAAAAACTTTTTTTATGGAACAGACATATCAATATGCGTGGATAATACCCTTTCTTCCACTTCCAGTTCCTATGTTAATAGGGTTGGGACTTCTTCTTTTTCCGACGGCAACAAAAAGTCTTCGTCGTATGTGGGCTTTTCAGAGCGTTTTATTGTTAAGTATAGTCATGATTTTTTCCATGAATCTGTCTATTCAGCAAATAAATAGCAGTTCTGTCTATCAATATGTATGGTCTTGGATTATCAATAATGATTTTTCTTTAGAATTCGGATACTTAATCGATCCACTTACTTCTATTATGTCAATATTAATTACTACTGTTGGAATTTTGGTTCTGATTTATAGTGATAATTATATGTCTCATGATCATGGATATCTGAGATTTTTTGCTTATATGAGTTTTTTCAGTACTTCCATGTTGGGATTAGTTACTAGTTCAAATTTGATACAAATTTATATTTTTTGGGAATTGGTTGGAATGTGTTCGTATCTATTAATAGGATTTTGGTTCACACGACCTGTTGCAGCAAAGGCTTGTCAAAAAGCGTTTGTAACTAATCGTGTTGGTGATTTTGGTTTATTATTAGGTATTTTGGGGTTTTATTGGGTAACAGGAAGTTTCGAATTTCGTGATTTATTCCAAATATTAAATAACTTGATTTCTACTAATGAGGTCAATTTGTTATTTGTTACTTTGTGCGCTGTTCTATTATTTGGCGGTGCTATTGCTAAATCTGCACAATTTCCCCTTCATGTATGGTTACCTGATGCAATGGAAGGGCCGACTCCTATTTCAGCTCTTATACATGCTGCTACGATGGTAGCAGCAGGAATTTTTCTTGTAGCTCGACTTATACCTCTTTTCATAGTCATACCCCACATAATGAATTTTATCTCTTTTATAGGGATAATAACAGTTTTTTTAGGAGCTACTTTAGCTCTTGCTCAAAAAGACATTAAGAGGGGTTTAGCCTATTCTACAATGTCTCAATTGGGTTATATGATGTTAGCTCTAGGTATGGGGTCTTATCGCAGTGCTTTAT